TAATGAAATATACGATCAACCCACATTTATCGAATTTGAAAAAGAGTCAGAAGAGACGGTACGATCCTTTGACTTTGTTAAAAAAAAATTTCTAAAACCCCAGTACCCTATTGGAAGATTCAAAACCAAAAAGAGTGGCATTTTCTAGCAACAACATAATGGAGGCAGTCACTCATATAGATTCTGTGGATGGATTATAATATATCATACAAAAAAAAAAAAAACATCTCGAGGAGATATTCGTCTATTTAGTATCGGGCCATCCATCGCAGTCATATCAATTCTACTAAGTTATTTAGTAATTCCTTTTGGCTATCATCTTGTTCAAGGGGATCAAATAATGAAATATACGATCAACCCACATTTATCGAATTTGAAAAAGAGTCAGAAGAGACGGTACGATCCTTTGACTTTGAATTCTCGAACCCCTGATGCATATAGATACAAATGGTCCCCTGATGCATATAGATACAAATGGTCCAATGGGAGCAAGAATTTCCAGGAACATTTCGTTTCTGAGCAGAAGAGCCGTTTTCAAGTAGTCTTCGATCGATTGCGTATTAATCAATATTCGATTGATGGGTCTGAGGTTATTGACAAAAAAGATTTGTCTAAGCCACTTCGTTTCTTTTTGTCCAAGTCACTTCTTTTTTTCTTTGTGAGTTTCGGGGATATCCCCATGTCCGAGATCTTTGTCTAAGCCACTTCGTTTCTTTTTGTCCAAGTCACTTCTTTTTTTCTTTGTGAGTTTCGGGGATATCCCCATGTCCGAGATCTACATCAGTTGTTAGAATTCAGATTCAGAGGTCGTCTTCAAATCCTTGATTTGATCCTTCATTTGAAGAAAGAAGGGAAACCGTTCTTGGATTGCTTGGAGGCTCATGTGGCTTTCCAAAAGTTTAAGAAGAAGTTTAAGAAAAGGATATCGAAATTCTTGATCAATGGAGGAACAACCTCGCCATTTTTGTTCAATAAGATACAAAAGCGGATGATTGACTCATTCCATACTAGAAAGAATCGCACGAAATCCTTTGATAACACGGATTCCTATTCCTCAATGATATTCCACGATCAAGACAATTGGCTAAATCCCGTGAAATCATTTCATAGAAGTTCATTGATATCTTCTTTTTATAAAGCAAATCGACTTCGATTCTTGAATAATCCACATCACTTCTGCTTCTATTGTAACAAAGGATTCCCTTTTTATGTGGAAAAGGCCCGTCTCCATAATTCTTACTTTAGCTATGGACAATTCCTCAATCCCTTGTTCATTCGCAACAAAATCTTTTCTTTGTGCGGCGGTAAAAAAAAACATGCTTTTGGGGGGAGAGGTACTATTTCACCAATCGAGTCACAGGTATCTAAGATATTCATACCTAATGATTTTCCACAAAGTGGTGACGAGACATATAACTTATACAAATCTTTCCATTTTCCAAGTCGACCCGATCCATTCGTTCGTAGAGCTATTTACTCGATCGCAGACATTGCTGAAACACCTCTAACAGAGGGACAAATGGTCAATTTTGAAAGAACTTATTGTCAACCTCTTTCAGATATGAATCTATCTGATTCAGAAGGGAAGAACTTGCATCAGTATCTCAATTTCAATTCAAACATGGGTTTGATTCACACTGAGAAATATTTACCATCCGAAAAGAGGAAAAAACGGAGTCTACTGCGGGGGGGTTTTTGGCTACCGAAATCCCTTAAGTTTAAGAAAGGGCGGAAGTATAGAACCTTTCAAGGAGATATTCTTTTTCTCGCAAGATGGAATCTATTCCAAACATATCTGCCATCTATTCCAAACATATCTGCCATGGTTGTTTACTCCGGAAGGGTTCAAATTTCTAACTTCGATATTGTCAGATCTGTGTTCAGACCTATTGCCGATACTAAGTGGTCACAAATTTGTATACAAATTTCGTAGGATTATGCGTGGATTAGGTAGATCATGGTCAATTCTTTGGAAAAACTGGGGTTTTCAGCTACGGAGGCTGAGACTTCTGATTTCGCGGAAGTTTTTTGCGATTTCGAATAAGTGTTTCTATAACCTTCTTCTGTCCCAAGAAAGGATTCATCGAAATAATGAGTCACCATTGATATCGACACATCTGAGATCGCCAAATGTTCGGGAGTTCCTCTATTCAATCCTTTTCCTTCTTCTTGTTTCTGGATATCTCGTTCCTACACATCTTCTCTTTGCTTCCCGGGCCTCTAGTGGGTTACAGACAGAGTTCGAAAAGGTCAAATCTTTGATGATTCCATCATCTATGATTGAGTTGCAAAAACTTCTGAAGAGGGATCCTCCATCTGAACCAGATGATGATGATCTTACATCTGAACCAAATGATGATGATCTTGATTTTACACCTGAACCAAATAATCTTATGCTTAGTAGAACCGAATTTATAAATGAAGAATTGAGAAAGATTCGCATTTTGTTAAAGCATCCCTTTATTGAGGTTCCTCTGGAACAACTCGAAGCTTTTCCAGGCAAAATACTGGAGTTTATGCTATCTATACCTAATTTGTATATCGATCTCGTCGATAGTGATATCCTCGATCTCATCATAAGTAAGATACCAAATCCCATCGATCAAATCGCTTTTTCGAGAAATACGAGCCATCTAAGTCATACAAGTAAAGAGATCTATTCATTGATAAGATTGATAAGAGAAGTGAAGATAAGAAAAGTGAAAGAGGATGGGGTTGTGGACGGGGATGGGGTTGTGGACGGGGGTTGGGCTGATGATCAAGTAGAATCCTGGGTCGCAAGAAGTGAGTGGATTGATGATGAAGAAAGAGAGTTCTTGGTTCAAAGTAGAATCCTGGGTCGCAAGAAGTGAGTGGATTGATGATGAAGAAAGAGAGTTCTTGGTTCAGTTCTGCACCTTAACGACAGACAAAAGGATTGAGATTGATCAAATTCTATGGAGTCTGACTCATAGTGATCATTTCTCAAAGAATGACTCTGGTTATCAAACGATTGAACAGCCGGGAGCAAATTACTTACGGGACTTAGTTGACATTCAGAAAAAGTCTCTAATGAATTATGAGTGCAATACATCCTGTTTAGCGGAAAGACGGATATTCCTTGCTCATTATCAGACAATCCCTTATTCACAAACTTCACAAACCCCGTGTGGGGCTAAGAGTTTTGATTTCCCATCTCCTGGAAAACCCTTTTCGCTCCGCTTAGCCTTAGCCCCCTCGAGTGGTGTTTTAGTGATAGGTTCTAGAGGAACTGGACGATCCTATTTGGTCAAATACCTAGCGACAAACTCTTATGTTCCTTTCATTACGGTATCTACGGACAGGTTCCGCAACCCTGTAGTAGATGATTTTGATTATGATGAAGATGAAGAGGCGGCGGAGGAGGAGGATGAGTTTAATTTTAATCGTTCTAATCTTTATAACAATGCTACTAGGTCTTTTCAGTATAGTCCTCCTCTTTCTCAGTCTCTTTATTTTGGTGAGGAGGCGGAGGTTGAGCTTGGGGATATTGTTCAGAGCCTTGTGGCTAGCATTCTTACCATTCTTCGTAATCTTTTGGGTTCTAGGGTAAAGGGTATTGGTGATACTTCGATTGAGGATCTTGATATGCTGGTTCGTACTCGGAGCAGTCATCATGTTCGTGAGATTGATAAGAGTCAGATTGATGAGAGTCAGATTGATGAGAGGGAGATTGTTAGGCGTATGACTTTTAGGCTGGAAGGGTTAACTGGGTGGGATATGATAGCTATGACGCCGCCGTTGAGGGAAATCCTAGACCAGCCATCTTTTATCAACCTTCAATTCGAATTAGCAAAAGCAATGTCTCCTTGCATAATATGGATGCCAAACATTCATAATATGCGTTGGGGGGAGTCGGATGGCTTATCCCTCGGTCTATTAGTGAACCATCTCTCCGTGGGTTGTGAAAGATGTTCCACTAAAAATCTTCTTGTTATTGCTTCGACTCATATTCCCCAAAAGGTGGATCCCGCTCTAATAGGTCCGAATCAATTAAATACGTGCATTAAGATACGAAGGCTTCCTATTCCACACCAACGAAAGCACTTTCTCACTCTTTCATATACTAGGGGATTTCGCTTGGAAAAGAAAATGTTTCATACTAATAGATTCGGGTACATAACCATGGGTTCCAGTGCACGAGATCTTGCAGCATTTACCAACGAGGCCCTATCCATTAGTATTACACAGAAGAAATCCATTATAGACACTAATACAATTCTGTCTGTTCTTCATAGACAAACTTGGGATTTGCAATCCCAGGTAAGATCGTCTCAGCATCAGGGGATCCTTTGCTATCAGATAGGAAGGGCTGTAGCACAAAATGTACTTGTAAGTAATTGCCTCATAGATCCTATAACTATCTATATCAAGAAGAACTCATGGAACAAAGGGCATTCTTATTTGTACAAATGGTACTTCGAACTTGGAACGAGCATGAAGAAATTAACGATACTTCTTTATCTTTTGAGTTGTTCTGCCGGATCGGTCGCTCAAACTCTTTGGTCTCTACCCGGACCCGAAACTGGGATCACTTCTTATAGACCCGCTGAGGATGATTCTGATCTAGTTCATAGCCTATTAGAACTAGAAGCCGCTCTGGTGGGAGACTCGCGGACAGAAAATCGGTTTGATAATGATCGAGTGCCATTGCTTCTTCGGCCCGAACCAAGGAATCCCTTAGATATGATGCAAGGAATCCCTTAGATATAAAAAAAAAAAAAAAAAAAAAAAGAACCAAGGAATCCCTTAGATATGATGCAAGATGGATATTTTTCTATCCTTGATGCGGAATTTCTCTATCAAGGATCCGAATTGGGGTTGGAAGACGGGGAAGGAGTCCTCGACCCGGAACAGGAGTTCGCCACTAACATAGTTTGGGCTCCTAGAATATGGAACCCTTTGGACTTTCTATTGGATTGGATCGACATTCCCAATGAATTGGGATTTCCACTTCCCTTCTATGGGTCTGATGAAGCGTA